AAATATTTAAAAGAAGAGAAACCTCAGTTTCAAGAAATCATATCGTCTACCAAGATCTTCACCGGGGAAGCCGAAGACATTTTGAAAAAAGCTATTCAAAAACAGATGGAGCTTTAGTAACACGCAGCATAAAAAATTGCTCACTCTTATTAGCGTCTTGGACTCAAATCATTCAAAATCTCCTTTTTACTATCATAGAAAAATCTAAAAAAATCTTGGGAAAATTGCGTCCAATAGGATTTGAACCTATACCAAAGGTTTAGAAGACCTCTGTCCTATCCATTAGACAATGGACGCTTTGTGATTTTTCGTATTTTAAAGAAGGTGTGAATGGATGTTGACCAATCAAAATTATTTCTTTTTACACCTTTTCTATCAATTCTATATCCAAATCCAACAAATATTCCGCCCCTTTCGTTCGCTTTTGCTGGGCAAGAATTCGGTGAGTTAGGTCAATCGAATAAAATCTTTTTTGCTTGTCTTGATTAGGCGACACCCAGATTCGAACTGGGGTACAGGGATTTGCAGTCCCCTACCTTACCACTCGGTAATGCCGCCCCACTATTGTCACAAAGAAATGGGGCTGTTATGTTATGACATAACAAGAAAATTTGGAGTTCGAACAATTCGACCCCTTAATTTCATTGACTGCTGACTGCGAATGAATGAAAGGTTCTTAAAATTGAGTTTTTTCAAAAAAATCTTTGAATTATATTCAATTATACCAATACTTCGTTTTATTTATCAACTCTAATGTAAATCACTTGACTATTTTTCGAAAATGTGGTATATAATAGAAGATAAATTATACAAAATTTTGTCAATGTCTTTTTTAATGTCATATAAAAAAAAATTATACCAATTTTTTTTTAGAAAGAGGAACCGAATAGTCCCCATAGGGGTAATAGGCTCACTCTGTTTTTTTTTTTTTAATTTTTAATCCTACTAGGAGGTCTTTAAATGTTCATTCTGTTTGCTTCGGGTGTCGTTTTTGTTTGGAGAAGAGTCGTGAGAATAGTCGTCCGTTATGTTCCTCTTTTGATATCTTTACCGAGGTCTTCAAGCTTGATAAGTCGAAAATTTGTTTTTTTCATCCTAATTTTTTGTTTGGTTCTGCATTTCACAATCCTGAATTGTTCAACTCCTAAAGAAAGACAAATCCGAGGCGAAAAAACGAAAGATCGCGAAAAAATCTTGCAATCGAAAAGTTGGCAAATTTACGTTTTACAAATGTTAGACCAAAAGAATCTCCTTAAAAAGGCGGACTTTACAAACCCTCATGTTCGGAGGGATGGCGGAAAAAGTACGGGGATTGACAAAAATAGAATTTCCGAGTTGCAAGATGTCTTAGAAGTAGACATAGAATTTATAGACAACGAAAACGTTCGAGTGAAAAAAACTAAAAAGATGTTAGACCCATCAGAGTTGCTTCATTTGCCTAAGATCAAAGGATGGTTTGGGTTCGGCTGGGAGCTTGCATCCTGCATGGACAATCTGCTGGAGGACGGTATCCGTTCACTTGGCAATAAGCAAATCCATTTCGAAAAGCAAAGGGAAATCCGGCGTGTTTTGAGTGACAAGTATAAGGAGGGCTATGATACGCTACAAACTAGAGAAACCGAGCGAGAAATTCGGAATACAATACGCGAAGCGCTTCATGGATTGGAGACGGGTCCGATGTATGAAAACAAGAAAGCTGATTGGAATTGTACTAGCGCTTTAGAGGAATTGGCCATCCTTTGGGGTTTTTATAATTTTTTCCTCAGACGGGATCAAAACCCAATGCTTCGAGGAGGAAATAAAAGGATCAATACTCGGCAAGAAACCGAAGACGAGGGGCTTGAGTTCGTGCACACAGTTTTTTTTGATTTGGGATATGTCTTGATGGCTTGGAAGAACAAGTAAATTTCTTTCTGTGAACTTTTTTTGGTAACTTGAGTTAAGATATCTAAAACTCAAGTTACCGCTTTGTTCCAATATTCTTTCTTTGAACTTTTTAAGTATTTTTTTGGTGTTTGGATCTAATGAAAAAGTTGAAATCTATGAAAAGAAAAGTGATTCAAACAGTTTATTCACTTGACTTTATGGCACGACTGAAGAAAGATTACTTAAACCAAAATAAGAAAATATCTATATAATGAGGTCAGTGACAATCGTTTTTTATTTTTATTTCAAATATAGAAATATATACATATATCTCGATATATGTATATATTTCTATATTTATAGAAACAATGTTCCATTCATTTACACTAAAAGACGGAGTCTTGAGAAGATTTCTTCAGAAAAATCTTTAGCATCTCTGTATAGAAGAAAAAGTATAGCTTATTATGTTTCTGTCCCGATTTAACCAATGACTATTCATGATTCCATAATGGAATCAATTTCATAGGGTTTCCAAATGAGAGGAGTGTTATGGTAAAACTTCGTTTAACACGATGTGGTAGAAAGAAACGTGCGACTTATCGAATCGTTGCAATTGATGTTCGCTCCCGAAGAGAAGGAAGAGATCTTGGTAAAGTGGGTTTTTATGATCCGATAAATAAGCAAACATATTTAAACGTTCCTGCTATTCTATATTTCCTTGAAAGGGGTGCTCAGCCTACAGAAACGGTTCGAGACATTTTAAAGAAGTCAGAGGTTTTTAGGGAACTTTGCCCCAATCAACTCAAACAATTAAGTAAATAAAAAGGGGGGGAGTGATTCTTATATAACTTTGTATAACTTTTCTAAATCCGAAATCTTTTTATACTTCTAATTTATTTCCCTATCTAAAGTTTTTTGTATCTATGTAGTGCCAATCCAACACAAGTCATTTTTTTGAATCTTATTTCAATTGAAATTGTATTTTTTTCTTAACCTTTATATTGACAACAACGCATTGAATAAATAGAATACATTATAATAAATAGAATACATTATGTAGTGCCAATCTAGTTATTTCCGTCCCATAGGTTTGGTTTTGACCTTACTTTAGTCAACTAATGGGTTCCTTGGATGTGCTTTAAATAATTTTTGATTGAAAAGGTGAATAAGATAAGGGATGATCGGCCCATTTTGGCATTGATTTTTTGTTTTTTCTTTTATCGTAAAAGTGATTGTATTTTTGTCTAAGTTAGTCTGTTTTATCTTTCTAATTGATTTGAAAATGTGTTTTTAGGATTGGATTATCTCGTCTAATCATTTATTTTGATTCTGATTGTATCTATATACTCTTTTATTCTATTCGGGTTGCTAACTCAACGGTAGAGTACTCGGCTTTTAAGTGCGACTAGGATCTTTTACACATTGGGATGAAGTGATGGATTCATCCATACCATCGGTAAAGTTTGGAAGACGACGACTGATCCTGAAAGGGAATGAATGGAAAAAATAGCATGTCGTATCAATTAAGAGTTCGGAGAGTATTTTATTCTTGCCAGATAGGTATAAACCTTTCTTTACCTTAGTGGAAGGTAGCAAAATGTATTCCATTTGAAGTTGGGTCGAATGAATAAATGGATAGAGCCCTGTGGCTCCAATTAATTGAATTAAATTATAAGGAAAGAAAAAGTAACGAGCTCCCATTCTTAATTTGGAATGAGTACCCGATCTAATTAGACGTTAAAAATATATTAGTGGCTGATACGGGAAGGGCTTCTCCCCTGAGCGGATTCTTTATTTTTTAATGAATCCTAACTATTACCATTCTCCATTCCACACTGGAGATGTGTGTGTATAAGAAACAGTATATTGATCAACAAATTTCCAAAATCAAAAGAGCGATTGGGTTGAAAAAGTAAAGGATTTCTAAACATCTTGTTATCCTAGAACGAATATAAACTACTTCTAAATGGAAAAAGAGAGGATAGAGAATCTGATGATAAGTTTACCTGTATCCGAGGTATCTATTTCTTTCTTATTATAAAAATACCTTGTTTTGACTGAATTGCACTATGTATCATTTGATAACCCCTAAAATCCTCGACCTTTGGTTCAAATAGACTGAAAATGGAGGAATTTCAAACTGCTTTAGAGCTCGATAGATTTCAACAACACGACTTCTTATATCCACTTATCTTTCAGGAGTATATTTATGCACTTGCTTATGATCATGGTTTAAATAGATCCATTTTGTTGAAAAATCCGGGTTATGACAATAAATTCAGCTTGCTAATTGTGAAACGGTTAATTACTCGAATGTCTGACCAGAATTATTTCATTCATTCTCCGAATGATTCTAAACAAAAGCCATTTTTGGGACGGACCAAGAATTTTGATTCGCAAATGATATCAGAGGGATTTTCGGTCATTATGGAAATTCCATTTTCTCTACGATTGCTATCTTCGCTAGAAAAGCTCGAAAAGAAAGGGCAAGGTATAGTAAAATCCGATAATTTACGATCAATTCATTCAATCTTTTCTTTTTTAGAGGACAAAATTTCACATTCAAATTATGGGTTAGATATACTAATACCTTACCCAATCCATCTAGAAATCTTGGTTCAAGCTCTTCGCTACTGGCTAAAAGATGCTTCGTCTTTGCATTTATTACGATTCTTTCTCCACGAGTTTCCTAATTGGAATAGTCTTATTACTTCAAAGAAAGCGGGTCCTTCTTTTTTCGAAAGAAATCAAAGATTCTTTTTCTTCCTATATAATTCTCATATATGTGAATACGAATCTGTCTTTGTCTTTCTCCGTAACCAATCTTCTCATTTACGATCAACATCTTCTAGCCCCCTTCTTGAACGAGTATATTTCTATGGAAAAATAGAGCATCTTGGAGAAGTCTTGTCCAGGGCTTTTCAAGCCAATCTATGGGTGTTCGAGGATTCTTTCATGCATTATGTTAGGTATCAAGGAAAAGCAATTCTCTCTTCAAAAGGTACGTCTCTTTTGATGAATAAATGGAAATATTACTTTGTACATTTATGGCAATCTTATTTTTACTTGTGGTCTCAACTAAGAAGAATCCATATAAACCAATTAGCCAATCATTCCCTTGATTTTCTGGGTTA